TTCCAGTTGTCAAATGAAACATTTCTATCAGCATAGGGTCGAAACCGCTGCATACTTATCCCCTCACTTCTAGCTAACAACGGCTAACAACGACACAAAGCCCAACTTATATAAGAAAAATCTTGAGTTTTCGGAGTCCCGGGGAAAAGAGAAGGACGGAGCATACGGAAGAAGGTTTGGGCCCTCGGATACTTCCCAAAGAGCATAGATAATAAGATGACCTACTATCTAGGGGTGCGCTATATCACCTATGCAGACTTTAATAGGAATGAAAGAATACGGAAAGCTGCCTTCTTCCGCTCAATCAGCAGGCATATCTTTTAGACGATCAAAGCCCAAGGGTAATTCCGCCGGGGATTCCTATTCTTGCTTTCGTTAATCCGGTCGTTGGTAGAGGAAGAGATGGAGTTCAGGCGGAAGCCTGGGGACGGGCCGAGGCAAGATCCCTGGGGTCATCCTCTCATAGGCCTTACACGAGCCTAAATCCCTCAATCCGTGGACGGGGCTTCTCATAACTTCCTAAGCCGATGAGTAACCGAAGGGACTCGCGCACTCCTCTTAGCTCTACTTAATTTAATAATAGTCTTAACAGAACCCCTGGCACTCTTCCTATATCTTTACCGAAGCTAAGGACCCAACTCTTGCCCTGACATAATTCAGGGCTATCATTTCCGTTCTGTTATCTCTTTCTATCTCTTCTTTTTTGACCTAACTTCAGAATCTTTTATGCCCGGCCATACCAACATGGGAAACCTAGCTTCTCTCCCTTTGAAGTGCATTTATCAGATCAGCTTCCCGAGTCACTATAAAGAAAGAGGGTGAAAGGCCCACTACTTCTTCATGGCCTCTTTTTTTGATTGATCTCCCTTTCGTATTCATTCGACCTGAGGCAAAAGAGAAGTAATACAAGGTTCTTTCATGCAATGCATAACGGGCGGGCCTCCTATGGATTCTTCCAACTCAATCAATGAAGGGAGGAGGATTAGGAATTTTAAATCTATATGAAGATTCAAACAAAAAGAAGGAAGGAACCATATCTTACTGAATAATCTAATGAGGAAGAGCTCTTTTTGTGGTCTCACTTTACCACCATCTGAAATGCGCGAAACTTCGATTGGTGGAAGCCAGTCCGTGAAGATTCTCCCTTTTCTTACGTGCAATTCCCCTCTTTCGGTAAGCATCCAGTATCTCAGCAAATGAACATTTCTCTAAGCTTATCCTGTAGCTTATACGTCGTTTGAAAGCAGCTTCAAGGATCCAACGAATAGCTAAGGTTTGTTGACGATCCCTGGCTACAATCCCAGGGACATCCATTTTTTTACCTGCTACTCCTACTTTTTCCACTTCGCAGATGGGCTTTATATTCTCTACGGCGTCAACCATAAGTTTGATTACATCGCGTTCAGTTCGAGCTGGGCGATGAAAAGTTTGATAAACAATAGCACGAACTCTAGTTTTTTTACCTTTTTTCATGCGAAAGTTGACCAACTTATTGATCAATTGTTTTTGCTCACCATCCAAGCCCCCCATATAGCTTAAAATTTCCGAGCAATTGGAAGCCGCTTTCGATGACGAGGCCGATAAATTGATATTACGCGATCGTTACTGTCCATCTTTATCAGCCAACTCCCCTGTTTCAATCTTTCCTTTCAGAATTGACCACTCCTCATAGACCCCTACAAACGAGCAGAATCCAACCGCGCTGCTACAGAGGAAAACTTTCTACTTGCTCACGATGATTTGTATCGGATCGGGAGTTAGTAGCGGCGTTAGAGTTCGATGCCATGACTCAGAGAAGAAGAACAAGTGCGCCCACTTCTCTATAAGCTTTAAGCGGTACCCTCCGGGGGGTGTGCCCATCCTCACATCCTCACATAGCTTACCAACGCTCATTCCCCTTACTCATAATAAGTGGCTGGGTCACATTCGCTAACAGGCTAAAGAACAGGAAAGTCGGTTTACTTGCAAACGACATCAACCCTCTCAGCGGGCGTATCCGCAACTCCCCGAAAGAATGGCATTTATGAGTCCCTCGCTTTTCTCCACTCTAACTAATTTCCACCAACCCTGGCTAATTGTTAAAGCTATGATTGGAGCCCTTCGGCATTGATAGAAGAATACTTCCTGCCATGAAAGAGGATGCCCCAGTTCGCTTCTCTAGCAACAGAAGCCAAGTTCCTCTACCCTATCACTTCTCTTAGCAACCACACCGGCCCCTAATGTTAAGCCTTTCCGCTTATCGCATTGTTAAGGCAGAACTGCAGGAACAGCTACACCAAAGCTTACTTAACCCCGATAGGGGCACTTCTCAAGCACCCCAACTCCCCTCCATTAAAGGAAGTAAGAAAAGCCGTTCCAGTTGCTATGGATCCTATGCAGCTATGGGACTGACGGCATATAGTCTTTGTCCGAGGGAGGGCGGGGGGTATTGTTTCTACTCTTCCGCTTCTTCTGCTATCCTTAGTTTATATGGCTCGTAAAAAGCTCCGTATGTAGCACGGGTTGGGCCACTCCTTTAGGGAATGGAATCATCCAAAGGCATTATGTTTATAAGGTATTCTAATCCGGTTTTGGTATCTAAACATAAGGGTAAACTTCCATTGGACAATTGAAAGTAAAGTTTTCCAATCAGTGCTATCAGGATTGTTGGCCGGTGTCTTCTGTCTCCTTGGATCCAACACTCTGTATGGGAATAAGTCAATAAGGAAGCGATAGGCAAAGGAAAGCACCGGAACTACCTTAAAAGAAGAGGTTGAGGACTTTCATGCCAGCTATCGTGGCTGCCCAACGGAATAGATAGAATAGCTTCCGTTCTAAAACCACCGAAATGTGCTATTCGCCTATCTTTTTCGGCAAAAGAAGCATAAAAAGCATTTAACGAGCCATAGGAACTAGAAGGAAGCTAGCCCGCTCCTGTCCCCTCTACTCTTCCGAGATATAAATAACCTCGTTGCCATCGGGATATGTTAAGCCATGTCTAACCGAGGATCAGACAGTTAGAAGGGGTTATCCTTCATCCCACTTCGCAAGGGTTTGTGTCGCGAAGTGAGGCTTGTTAAAGTGCGTATATCTGGATTTTTCTCATATAACGCAAGCTATGTTTAACTCTAGCAGCCTCATGAGCAAAGTCAGAGAGAGTCTCGTAATCCACTGACATTGAGGTATTCCGTCATAACTATGCTATTTACCAGGGTGGGTCATGCGAGGAGTTCTTTTGCTAGGCTCCAAGGGATCGGTTACTAATCTCCAGCTTCTCTTAGATGAGCTTGGGCTGCAGTATCCGGATTGAACAAATATTACTCGTGGTTGGGTGAGCTCTAGCAGTCTGTAAAGCAAAGTCAGAGGTGGGAAGAGAAACCGGTTGCTACTTCTTCCGGGCTATATGCATAACCTCTTGAAAGGCGACGCGGGGCTTTCTTTTTCTGATCTTATATGCGCCGAGGCCCTAGCTTTATTTCTCCTCTCCCTAACGGTCGAGCATATTCTAACCTCTCCGTATAGTCGAGCTCTTTCAGACCTGGGGGGTGCCCTAGATCCAACACCGGAATTAGGAAACTTGTCTTGCTGCTCTGCCCGGTGATTTAGTTGGTGATGTTGCCTAGATCCCACTCCGGAAGTTAGGTATTTAGCTTCTTTCCTGTTCGGGTGCCTGCTAAGCTGTATAATAGGTATGAACTCTGTCTGCTAAGACCTATTAACTAGGGGAGTCTTCCTCTAAAACCGGAATTTTTGTAGTCTTTGTCCGGCGACTCTGGTGATTGACTTCCGGTGAGTTACTCAAGCGAGTTGGTATTAGGCGATTAGTCTTCTTTCTTCCAACACTGTTTTAGAAGAAGCTAAAGGTGTTGCTAACGCGGATATAGCGAGGGGTTAACCTACTTCTTAAACACCGGGAATAACAAACATAGCAACAGGACCTAGGGCGAAGGGAACTCTCTACTTTCTTCCTCGGGTGAGACCCCTATGCAGTAAATATTCATACTTGCTTCCTCGGCATCGATACCGATGTCCGTAATACCGCTACCACTAATCTCACTCTTGCAGTTGGCGTTGGTACTCCGCAGTCTTGACCCTTAGTTGCAGACTTCCTATTCTCATCTGAGGAAATCTTTATCCCAAAAAGAAAGGCTTGTTTATTCTATTACCCTGACCTGTGGGATATAGTCAATGCGGATCTTTGATCCTCTTGTTCATCTAGTAGAGTAGTTCGGATAGTAAAGCCCCATGTGACTAAACTATTCCCTCTTATTCTTATAGAATGTACAATTTCAGTGTGACAGGATTATCCGATGGACAGGCAAAGGTATCTCCGGCTTAGCGCCTCCAACACGTTCTGATTACGAGGCTGAATGAAACCTTTCTTTCGATCTCCTGTAGCCTTTGGGTTCTATGGATATAGGTTCCCTTTGTCGGGTAAGCAGTAAGTAGTTTATCGCGTATACACCGGTAAACGAATATGTCCCGCTTCTCTGACTATATTAGGAGTGTAAAGAAAGAGCTAAGACACTCTCTCTTCTCTTGAGCCCTAATCGGTATACTAGTTATGGGTAATATATATATAGCCTAATAGGTATCCCATTTAAGGTACCTAAGAGGTATAGGAGGGTAAGCCGTCTTATTCACAGTTAGAGCAGTAGCCTAAAGCATAGTCTTAGTTATTCCTGGGAAGATCTTCCATTGGTGGCTCATCAGTCAGCAGTAAGAGCGTATTGATCGGCTTCATATTACTATTACTCAGGCTTCCTATTAAGGTAAGAGGTATAAGCTGGGGCTAGCATAGGCATAGAGTGGTTCTTCTGATTAGCGCTTTAATAATCAATGGGTATAGTGCCTTAGATCGAGCTAAGCAGTCCACTAATCTCCGGCTTCTCCTCTTAACGCCTTTATCCCTTACTTATAGTAAAGAACCCGTATTTTCATTCTTGTTAGCGGTAAGCTGGCCCTATCCTATTGCAGAGGTAAAGTTGTTAATAGGAAATCACCTTTCCCTCAAAGGAAAAACCTCAGGAAGGCTATACTACGAATGAGTCTATTCACCTTTTGATTCCCGGGCTAGCCTACTTGAATGTATGATCAGTGACCTTATTGTCTTACTTGCTATTCCTTCACTTACTACTTATATTACTCTTAGAGCCCTATCGAGTGTTAGAAAACCAAGTCCTATTTCGGGTGCTTGCTCTGCTTTATCAGAAGGTCTTGCTCTTGCTTCCTTCTTTCCATGCCTTTTAGGCAGCGAATAACCTATTATAAGTGACTTTAGAATTGAATAGGCGAGGAAGGACGGATACAATGGCATACCTTTCCTTCTGTTCCGTAGCAATTGAAGCTCATGTGACTGTTTAACTTAACTTATAGGTAAGGGAGTAGAAAGCCCTCTATTAACCTATTCTTCTTACGTGGCCATCCATCTCTTCCTCTTAGCCCGGTTTAAGAGATCCGATAGGCATAGTACGAGAGGAAGAGAAAGGCTCGACCGTTAGGGAGAGCTATGAATAACCTCTTGTTCTGAGCTTTTAGTTGTCTTTGGTGATCCCTTTGGTAAGTTATAAGTTAAAGGTAGGGTTCTGCCCCAGAGGTTAAGTGAGCTCTAAAGAAGGGGTTGTCTACTGAGGTATCACTCGCTCTATTGCTCCCTCTCTCCTATCAGAGGTATTTGCACTCGCTCTATAAGAGCTCTCTCTCTTAACAATATTCGGAGTTCGCAAACTCGAGAGACCGTTGGTTCAAATCTTAGGAGTAGGTTCCACCACTTGCCAATTGCAAAATCCCGGTGTTAATCAAAGGACTGGGGGCGTACATAGCGACTACTTTTCTCTTGGAATACCATCCTGAAATGGCCCATTTGGCTTATAGATAGGGGACATGAAAGTGTAATACCCCGATTCTTTTTATTTTTCTCTTCATAGTAAACTGATGGGGGGATGCGGAGCAATAGGTCGAATTACTATATAAAGAAGAGTTGTAAACTATAGGATTTCTTGTTTGAGTAGGAATATTTCGGTTTTTCTCGTTCCTTCTCTTCGATAAGAATAGGGATTTGAAATGATACAAATTCCTCTTCATTCTGTTGTGCTCATCGAAATAACTGCCTAAGCATACTTTTTTGGATCCAAACTTCTTTGTGTCTTCTTCTTGCATAGAAGAACGCAACTGTTGCAAAAACTGGGATTTTAGTAGTAGGCGGCATTCCTTCTTTTTTTTGAGTTTTCGGAACCATTCTGTTTTGGTTCTTCTCCACATTCTGACCGGGCGATCCAGAAATTTTCCTATGAATTTTTCAACTGATATTTCGATATAGAAAGATCTCCTTATTTCTTCACCGCGGGTTCTCGCATCATTTTCTTGAAAAGATATTATATCACCGTGGGACACTTTAAAATGAATAATGTTTACTATTCTATTATTCACACAAACCCTTCGATGACTTATCGGCTGCCTTGCTTGAGAAATAGTTGAACGAAAATGGAGACGAACCGGAATAACGTCCGATCTTGTTTCTAGATTGAGTAGAAAAGGGATATATGATCGTTTTCTTCTTCTGTGCATCTCTGTGATGGGTAAATCTCCATGAAAAAGGGACAACTTTCGTGTAGTTTGTGATTGAATGTAACTGTTAAGATTTTCTCTCGAATAAATCTTTCTCTTAATAGATCTCTTCTTGTTTCTCAATCTTTGGAGAATGCGGCGTTGTATTATTGTAAGTTCTCTGTTCCAAACATTTCCTGAAAGTAGACGACAAGTTTTAAATCTTAATGCAGGCAAGGCATATCTCGTTGAATCAGTCTTTTTCGCCACATCGCGTATAACGGGAATCGAACCCCCTCTGCTGCTGTCGGGCGGATGGAGAATGCAATACTTCGACCCAGCAACTTGTTAGGAGTAGGTTTTAGCTTGCCCCTTTCTTCTTATTAGTAAGAGGAACCCTATTAATAAGGTAAGCTTCCAAAGCTCCTTTCTTCAGGTGCGCAGGAGCGCACTTTCGTTTTCCCCTTACTAGTTAAGGGCGTTTTATGAGTAGAGATCTCCCGCCAGCCGTCTTCTCTTCCTATCACTTCACTTCGTTCGAGAAATCTGATCTCACCGGACCGGGCGAAGGGGAAAGAAGGTATGGGTGGTCCGGGAACAACAACAGGAGAGGGCTCGTAGCTCCCCGCTCTCTCTTCCCCAGCCTCGGAGAGATGCAGAACTCTTTTTTTTGTGAAAAAAAAATGAATAGATAGAGCCATGATACATTCCGGAATATTGTAAAGGTAAATTAAATAGACTCTTTTCGTCCCCTTTTCGATGTCTGCCTGAGGACCTCTGTCAATGTTTTGGAATGTGGATGCTCGCCTTTTGTAACAAGTAGACCCACGATACGGACTAATAGATGTTCCTAATCTTACCCGTAAGTAAGATCTATTCATAGTTGGTCAGTCCCCTACGGCACGTCTTCTCGCTTTTCATGAATGTGTCTCCCCCTCCGCTTATGTGAGTTTGCCCCGCCTTTGACTCTGCTTGCTTCTGACTCCCTATGAGCTCTTTTACGACCTGACTTTTCAGAGGGTCGGCGGGACATGGGAGCCTCAGCTCATGCATCGCTTTACCGAAATCACCTCTGCTCTCCCACTCCTTTCTATTCAAAAGGCGAGCAGCCCTTAAACAAAAAGGCCCTAAGAGGGCTCTTCTTTATATATTACATAAGCCCTAAAGTAGGTAGCCCCGAAAGCCGAACTCAGCAACTTGTTAGGAGTGGGGTTTGGCTTGCCCCTTTCTATCTTATTAGTCAAGCGCGCTAGCTGCAATTAATTGTTGAGTGAGCTTTCCCTCTTCAACAAGCCGGTGGTGATCTAACTTTCGAAAGAGAGTCTCGATGCGGCGGTGTACACATAGCTCTATCGCATGTAGCCGATTTCGAAGACAACTATAGAAAGTGTGCAGTGATGCATCTTTCTCACTATACAATGACCGAAGGACCAACGACGATCCTATCCTAAAAGAGAAGGAGGAGTAGGAGCTAGCTTGAATTGAGAATCGAATGATTACGCGAGATAGACAATGAGAGAAAGGAGAGCACTTAGACAATTCACTTTGAGTACAGGGAAGTCTGTTGGTAGGAATTCTTCAGGACGTATTACTCTTTTTCACCGAGGGGGTGGATCGAAGCGATTGCAGCGAAGAATTGATCTGAAACGAAGCACTTCGTCTATGGGCATTGTAGAAAGGATAGAATATGACCCTAATCGTTCTTCTCGAATTGCTCCAGTACGATGGAAAGGGGGGGCCCACCAGAGAAAATGCAACACGATAGAAGAGTTCGCTCCGCATAAAAAGAGACTCTAAACAGACTGTATTAGAGCAGCAGTCGGACTTGTTTGTTGCAAGAAAAGGTAGTTGAATGTGTTAGGCGAAGAGAATATAGCACGTAGAAGCTTATTATAGAGTCGGTAGTTCGACGGCTTAATGCTTGCCAAAGAGAGTTCTATAGCCCTTAGGATAAAGATATGACCGTAGGATTTCATAGAGAAAGCCTTTGGGCTCCTCTGAAATACCCACAAAATGGATTGTATTCATGTTACCGGTTGAAAAAGGGGTTATTGCTACCGGCTTTCTAACTCGTTTTAGCTCTGGACAAAAGATGGGAACCAGGGAGTCAGACCAAAAAGAATGAGTTCTTTGATCCATTTGGTGTCCGGAAATCCCTCATTGATAGATATAAAGAGAACACAGCTATTGAATCAACTGTGGGACTTGACCTATTGAAAGTTCTCAAAGAAGTTGCTTAACTAGACTAATCGACTTCAAACCCATCTTGAGAAAGCCGCTTATAGGAGGGAGTTGAAAACGACAAGCAATGTTAGGCAAGCAGTGGCTATAGGGATCGTTCCAAGCCTTGATATAGGAGATTGCCCGATCTTTCTATCTTTCTTTTTCACAGTTCAATCACAATGATTGACTGGGTGGAAAGGAATCTTCTCTTGCTCAAAGCTAAAGCTAGTATGAATAGCTTGGACTCTTCCCTTTGCCCGAATCTAATGCGACACCAAAAACGACTCGACCACTAACTAAGTCCCGCGGGTAACGCAAGGCCGAAGATGGATGCGAAGAATCTTTTTTTCCACTCTCGAACCATCACACGGATTCCGACCCAACTGCCCATGATATGGTAAGAACGGAATGGAAAGGCAAAAAAACGATTCTATGCGCAGACGTGAAAGCTCTATCGATAGAAGCATTCTAGCCTTTTTTTTTTTAGGGGAACGATTCCCTTGTCTGAGAACCGCCATTCCCGCGCTATTCCTCCCCACTAAAAAGAGCGATTGAGAATATCGATAATCTAAACAAAAATGCAGAAGTGAGCGTACCCCAAGGCTCTCCTCTCTCCCCTTTTTTTAGCCAACACCATCAACCCCATTTTTAACCTTGAATTGGTCAAAGCCAAAAATTATTTGAATAGAAGGAAAGGAGATCAGAAAGATAGGCGGACGACTATACTTTAGTATAGGTCGGATGTTTCCGTGAACAGTAAGCAGCGGATCTCCCCTAATTTTGGGAAAGCTGGTGGCCGCATGTGAATTCTTTCAAGGCAAGGGGCGGCCTGATTCGACATTGTTGTTTACTCTGATCCGGTCGAGGTGGTTTTCGTTTACCAGCGCGTAGGTGGTCTAAGTTCCTATGACCGAGTCTTTCTGGCCCCTGTGAACATCTTTTATTAATGTATTAAAGAGGGCCTCTCTAACCGGTGAAAAGTGGTAGGTGTCCACTAACGGCCATTCCTGGCTCGGCTCCGATAACGCAATTCCGGGAGGAGTCGGTAGTTGGGCACTGGATCCCTTCGGACCTGGAGAACGTGTGACGCTGGGTCGGGGTTTGGTGAACCAACTGGTCGCTCCTCTAGTTGAAGTATCGGGCCCCCTTTTCGTTGCCTAGGTTACACCTTCGGAATACCCCATAAGGGAATTTCGCTCTACTCCCCTCAATCTTAACTTTAGGCCACGCCGACCCCCCTTTCGTCATAAGG